TATAAAAGCAATGATAAATAGATATGAATAGAGCAAGAAAAGAAGGAAATAAAAAAACATAGTATAGAAAAGATATCCAAAATTATATAGAAATCACTATCCTACCCTTAGTTTTTATTTCCTTAATTTAATTGAATTTCGCTTGATTAGGGTAAAGTTCCTTAAAAACCTCTGCCTTTTTTAAAATATCCTGAACAGTTCCTGTAGGCTGAGCGCCTTTTTCAAGGAAATAGAGAATAGCGGGAACGTTTAAATAAGTTTGATTCTTGATCGGATCATAAAAACCCACTTTCCGAAGATCTCTTCCTTCTCTTCGGGATCGAACATCAATTGCAACGATTCGATAGACGGCTCATCGGGATAGATGTAGATGAAAAAGACCCCCCCCCTAGAACCGTATAGGAAGTTTTCTCTTCGTACGGCTCGAGAAAAAATGATTCGAAGTTTTGTCTATGGATAAAATTATAATAAATAGGAAAGGAATCCGTAAAATAAATTAGCCTATAATTTAACTGATATTTATTTAGCACCCTTCCTGAAAAATAAAAAATCATTTGTACTCATAACTCAAGTTGAATAATTCTCAAATATCTTAAATATTTTTCTTTAAGATATTTTTTTATTGAGTGGTCTTTAACCCCCCTTTTGTCTCGTTTAAAATCTATTTGGATTCTTTATTCGGATCCGTGAGACAATTGAAGTGGTGTTTCCTTGTTCTGGGATCCTTTATCTTTGTTTTAAATCCTTGGGTTTAGACATTACTTCGGTGCTTCTTAATCCTTTCAAAATGGTAGCAACATACCCCTTTTGTGATTTCTTTCTATCAAAGAATCATACCGACGGTTGATTCGCGCGCGATACACTGTGGATCGAAAAAGTTTTAGCCGTTCCAACAAATTTTTTTGAATTGAAAATTTGCTTGAATCGGATCCTTTCAATTTCTATATCGAAGATATACTTACGAAGTTGTTCCAATTTATTGATTGGCATTAACCCTAGATCGTTGCCCCTGAGAAATTAATCAATACTTTCTACTCGAGCTCCATCATGAACTATTTACATTACAACCCAATAAAAAAAGAAGGGTTCTAGTAGAATAGAACAAACGACGTCGAGCCAAGAGCACCTTCATTCCTATATAAAATGGTGGATGTAAGAATAAGAATCCACACCGGATCGTGTCCTTCAAGTCGCACGTTGCTTTCTACCACATCGTTTTAAACGAAGTTTTACCATAACATTCCTCTAATTTGGAACCAGTATGGAATTGATTCAATTATGGAATCATGAATAGTCATTGGTTCAGTCGGTACAGAGACATAGTAATTTATATTTTTTCTTATCTACATAGATAATAAATATTTTTCTGAAAAAATCTTAGCAAGACCCCGGCTTTTTTGTATGAATGGAACATTTTTCTATAAATCTCTATCTAAAAAAAAATATCTAATAGAAATATGCAGAAATATAAAATAACTAACAGAAATAACACGAATAAATAAATTCTATTTGACTCTGCCTCTTCAAGTGACTCAATAAGATAGACTGACCCATTTCCAACTTCCCAAAGATTCAACCCATAAGGAATCATTACAAATCTTGATAATTGAAAAAGTTTCCTACTTATACATCATTATTTGAGTCAAGTTTTACAGTAAAGACTATATTTGATTATCATAAGAAAGATAAATCTCTGTTTCTTTTCGAATCGAATTGTCAATGATTTAAAGCAAATAAGCTAAATAGATCGAACAATAAAAATAAATATCATTGTTAAATATTTAAATTTTAATATTTTAGGGATGCAAATTATTTTTAACAAAAATAGAAAGACTATTGTCACTGAAATAGGATAACAATACATACCTATAGGCTAAGCACTTCCTCGTTTTATATGTATTTTCATATTTTGTTTAACCTGAGGTTAAGTAATCTTTCTGCAACTGTGATCTATGTCCCATCTTATCTGGATCACAAAAGGATTCAGTTACATTTGCATGTCATTTGAACCAGATTTAGTTCAGTTTGTGAAAAACTGAGATATGATTACGAAAAGAATCATTCAAAATCAGAAAAGAAAGAAGAATTATATTCTATCCAATATTAGGCCTTGAAACAGAATCTTGTTGAACAAAAAAGCTGTATTCGGATACAATGGATATGCTCTGGGACGGAAGGATTCGAACCTCCGAATAGCGGGACCAAAACCCGTTGCCTTACCACTTGGCTACGCCCCATTTATATTTTTATTGGACACTAATACTAATAAAGAATAATATTGGTATTAAGTGTTCGTCAATTCCAGTCCAACTATCTATATAAAATCTTTATTCTTTATAGAATATGTTATAGATTCGTGCTAAGATTTTGACATGTGTATATCTAGAATTCAACTGAATTTATTGATCATTACATATAATTCAATTAAGATATTGTATGAAAGTATGATTTCTTCTATTCTCCTTTGAGAATTGGAGGATTTTTGATTGGGCGGAAAAAGAAGGATTTTTTTGTCTACCTTACTTTCTTCATTTTTCCTTATATCAATAACTCAATCAAAATGCAATTATCTCGACGAACAAAATGTCTGTTATGCTTAATATCTTTAGTTTGATCTGTCTTAATTCTGCCCTTTATCCGAGTAGTCTTTTCTTCGCCAAATTGCCCGAAGCCTATGCTTTTTTGAATCCAATCGTAGATGTTATGCCAGTAATACCCCTGTTCTTTTTTCTTTTAGCCTTTGTTTGGCAAGCTGCTGTAAGTTTTCGATAAGATCTTTAATACTATCCTAGAAAATTCATGATTTATTCGAGAAAAATTATAACAATTGATAAGATCAAATAAGTCTGACAGTATGAACCTTCGATTCAAACATTGAAATTCTTGGATAGCTGCGAGAAATCCGGTTCGCCCCATTTCCCGATTCTAACCCTTTTTCCGGCGAAAGACCTTATTAGGTTAGGGTCCCTTACAATATCTAATTGTGGGTATGAAAGTGATTTGCGGTAATCAAAGACTCTTATTACAAATTTCAACTTCATTTGAATTTCTGAACATTCTTTTCTATTTCTAGAATTCATTTCTTGGTGTCAAAATAGGATATGTGATATAAAAATGGAGGATCTATTATCTTTTCTCGTTTTCCTTTTTCAAAAAATGATCTTGGAGGTTGTGTAATGCTTACTCTCAAACTTTTCGTTTACACAGTAGTAATATTCTTTGTTTCTCTCTTCATCTTTGGATTCCTATCCAATGATCCAGGACGTAATCCTGGACGTGAAGAATAAAATAAAAATTTCGTTTTTCTTGCTTGATTTTACAATTTTCTTAAGATTTTCTTTTATCTATTCCACACGTTTAACTAGTAAAAAAATAAAAAGGGGGTTGCGAAATTTGAAAGAAAAAAATGGAAAGTCATCAACGGAAACGGAAAGAGAGGGATTCGAACCCTCGGTACGAATAACTCGTACAACGGATTAGCAATCCGCCGCTTTCGTCCACTCAGCCATCTCTCCCAATTGAAAAAGATAATTACTATCTTACATTACACATCAAGTAAGGATTAAAGAAAGTATTTCTTTGACATTCTTTATCGTTATTATATAATTAGCAATTCCATTTAGATGCTCGAAAGATCCAAATAGAAAGATAAATAAAGAAGACCTTCTTGCTTTTATTTTGTTCGAAGTGCCTTTTGGGCCTGGCCCGGTCAATACCCAGCCGGGCCTTTTTTTGTTCCAACAAATTCCCTTTATTTATAGGCAATATAAATAAGATACCCAATTTGGTATCTGTGTAACAATTTACGTTCTGGGGTTTACATATACTTATAATTTTTGTTATAATGGAAATTGAGAAGGATTTTTGATTCAAAAGAATCAATACTGATTAAGTATGTATCAATAGAAAAGTGAGGGGAAGTTTTTCGGCATTGTGTGTTTTGAGATACTATACAATCAATCGAAGGGGTGGATCAAATACAATAAAAAGGGTAAAAATAAAAAGGGTAAAAAGGGTTTATTTTCTAATTTTTCTAAATTTAGAAAAAGGATTAAAAAAAGGATGCAAATACAATAAACTAAAGTTTAGTAATCCAACCCAAAAAGGGAAGATTTTATCCTATTGTGTATCGTTTTGGCGGCATGGCCGAGTGGTAAGGCGGGGGACTGCAAATCCTTTTTCCCCAGTTCAAATCCGGGTGCCGCCTCATCAACAAACGAATCGAATATAGACTCGCGAGAATCTCTGAGTGTTCAGGCATTGAATCACTATTAGATTGAGATTGGATGGATAATTTGCTTTTTTATAGAAAAAGTATAGAAAAAGTGAAAAAAAATAATTTTTCCCCTCCTCAAGAGTATAATATACTATCTCCCAACTGCTTCAGAGAGACAATCGGGAAAGGGTACGGATTAGATCAAATAGGAAAGAAAAGTATGTAATAGATAGCAATTTCGCTATTTTTACTTATGAAGGCAAAAAAAAAGGAATGGGCCCTCTTATTTTATTACTACATGTTCCATTAGTAACATTCCTTTGTGGTGTCATTGTGTATTTTACTTGTGTTTAGTCTTTGCCGATTAGAAATCATATCATATAGTAATTTTTTAGAAATGGATTTATTTGATTGGTTCATCAATAGTGTTTGGCCAGAATCCCTTTTTGACTCTGGACCATTGATTCTACTATTATTAGTGAGCAATAATGGAATAATTCTATCATAGAGATAAGGGACATAATTCACATGGATATAGTAAGTCTCGCTTGGGCTGCTTTAATGGTAGTCTTTACATTTTCCCTTTCACTCGTAGTATGGGGAAGAAGTGGACTTTAGAAGAACTCCTAATTTAGTTGAGGAATAAAACGGTATCAATTGTTTTATAGATCGTTCTGCAACGCATTTTTTTATTTGAATTGAAATAATTTTCAAATAAAAATATCTTCATTTCGAAATTCCATTGGATTCTAGTGGAGAAATGTATTCTATAACAGTAAAACGATTATTTCAGATTGATCGGAATAAATAGATGTATCAAAGAAATAGAATTGGGTCCTACGTCAATTCCATATATGGATTAATAACTACAGATATTGAAGATAAAAGCTAATATAGTACCAACTTTATTAGAAAGTCAAGTACAACTTTATACACTACAATAACACTCATAGAGAGTATGGTAAGAAATAAATTTATTTCTTACTTACCATACTCTCGGATCTCATAGAATACCGCCGATTATAGCCCGTTGATTTCATTTAAGACGCAAAAATAGAATCCTTTTCATTTGATTTCTTCAACTATTGATCAGAAATCAGAAGTGAAGTTTCATTTAAAGTAATTAATCATTTTGACTGACTGTTTTTACGTAAATTATAAGTAGAAAAGCAGTAGGAACTAAAATGAAGAGTGCAGTAGCAATAAATGCAAGAATATTTACTTCCATAATCTCATCGTTTTTTTTATTTCACAATAACTCGGGATTTAATCCCATAGAGATGATAAATCTTTCACCTGTCAATTCAATGAATGCATTCCCTATCGATGATCTTGAATCGGATCAATATCATGAATAACAATATCTGAGCTATTAAATTAATTCGTCGTCGAGAATTGAATAGTATAACATACGAAGATCTTTTATCCATACCGAATCCAAGATTGGATTCCCGGCCCAATCCAAAATTCCTTTATTTATCCTTCTTTTCTATAACCTACCTTAGGTCTTCCTTGTAGAACCATCAAATGAAGTAGCATCTAACCACCCGTCCGTTTCCATTAACTACAAAACCCCAACAAACAATACAAAGCGAAGTGGAAAAAGAGAGGAATTAGGTTCTAAACGCCGTTTTTTTAATGATCCAATTTTCTTTGGAAGACAAAGAAGTATGATAAAGATGAGTCGCGGGAGCAAAGATGGAATATTCTATCAACTTCACTATTTTAGTTATTTTCATTTTAGTTTAGGGTTTGTTCTTTCTTCGACAGAATCCTGAAAAAAAGGGGGGAAAGACCTTCGGAATTAAATTATGCTCTCTATCCCTTATTTCACAGAAAATGGAGAGGCGAATTGATGTATTTATTGGATCCGTCGGGACTGACGGGGCTCGAACCCGCAACGTCCGCCTTGACAGGGCGGTGCTCTTGCCTATTGAACTACAATCCCAGGGGAATCAGAAGGGATCTAGCAGAAAATTTCGATTCTTTTTTATTCTCTCGTATCAGGTATTTCTTAAGAACAAGAGGGTTCTACCATCTGATGGTAGATTGGCGAATTGTTGGGCCGAGCTGGATTTGAACCAGCGTAGACATATTGTCAACGAATTTACAGTCCGTCCCCATTAACCACTCGGGCATCGACCCAACGCCTAATTGATTTTAGACGATTGAAAATATCATTCTTATGGGCATGATTTACCCCCAGAGGGACTTGAACCCTCGTTGTCTCCGTGAAAGAGAGAAGTCGTGAAACCGCTGGACCATAGGGGCCGAGGGTCCGCATAAGGAAAACACAAAAAATCGGATAGGTGCGGAGGGGCGGCCCCTTTAGGAGATGAATAGGATCAAACCGAAAGACTCGTTAACTATTCTGGGGGTTAATGGTAATCAAAGTTTACCATTAAACTATACAATCTTGAAACTTGAAAGAGAGAAAGACGAGAAAGACCAATGAAATAAAGTTTCTGAATCAAACCGAAAAACAATGGTCGAGAACTTTCTTCTTTCGTTCTTCTTTCATATCTCCGCTTTATTCCCCCCCCCGGTTCCCAGTGAGGAACCAAAAGATTATTTTGATCCGCGCAATCCAATTATATTATGCCCTAAATTAGGCGTCAATTGACCACGTAAAGTAGAGAAAAAAGAGAAAGGAAAGCATTAAACAAGGCAAGAAGGCGGTCGGACCGGACGAGGTATTTTTGCACGTGTTTAACGCTTAATAAATAGCCATTCAGAGGGTTTTCTGGTATTCAATATTCAAGTAGATTAGAATATAAATACCGTTATACATTATAATATAAGAAACTGAATCAGTTTTTATATTCTAAAAAAAATCCTAAAACATAGTAAGCCTAAGTGGGAGAATTCTGTTTCTAGGACTGTTTTATCAATTCCGTTCCATTTGCATCTCTTAAAAATGCCAATTTAAGTTAAGTATAAATTTTTATTCCACCTATCTCATAGATTCCAGTCAAAGATTCATAGAATCGAAATTCCATCATTGTTAGATCTATAGGATTTGATTTGATGGATAATGAGCCAGCCAAAATGGTATTTATTTTTGTTTTTGTTTTTTGGAGAATTCGATATGGATGAGTATAAATCACTGCCAATTTCAAAAGAATCCGGGATAGACGCAATGTCCACAATACCTGGATTTAATCAGATACAATTTGAAGGATTTTGTAGGTTCATTGATCAGGGTTTGACAGAAGAACTTTCTAAGTTTCCAAAAATTGAAGATACAAATCAAGAAATTGACTTTGAATTATTTTTGGAAAGAT